CACATTCTCCATAGGACCCTCCTATTTCTTCCTTCTCCGAGCTCACATTATGGAAGAAGGAGAAGAAGGAACCGAGAAGAGGGTATCAGCAACAACTGGTTTTATTACGGGACAGCTCATAATGTTCATATCGATCTATTATGCGCCTCTGCATCTAGCACTGGGTAGACCTCATACAATAACTGTCCTAGCTCTACCGTATCTTTTGTTTCATTTCTTCTGCAATAATCACAAACACTTCTTTGATTATGGATCTACTACCAGAAATTCAATGCGTAATCTCAGCATTCAATGTGTATTCCTGAATAATCTCATTTTTCAATTATTCAATCATTTCATTTTACCAAGTTCAATGTTAGCGAGATTAGTCAACATTTTTATGTTTCGATGCAACAGCAAGATGCTATTTGTAACAAGTAGTTTTGTTGGTTGGATAATTGGTCACATTTTATTCATGAAATGGATTTTTCTTAAAGTTAAAAAGTTAAAGACTTAAAGAAGTTAAAAGTTAAAGACTTAAAGAAAAGAAGTTAAAGACTTAAAGAAAAGACTTAAAGAAAGACTAAAAGAATTTCTTAAAGACTTAAAGAAAGACTTAAAGATTCAAAAAGTAGTAAATTACTAAAAAAATGGATACATAAGAAAAATAAAAGAACAGATAAGAAGAAATACGTCCCCCCCCTACCGATTTAATAACCTCTGCTACAAAGAAACTGATAAGACCAACTCCATTTGGAATTCCATCAATTATTCGTCTATCAAAAAAATGAGTGAATTCGGCGAATTTTCTGGTCCCCACAATAAAGAATGTTCCATAAAAGGCATCTATGTACCCCCGATTATATGACCAATCATATATAGCATTTTTTATTTTGTCATAAAAATTTCTCCTAGGCCCCATTTTTAAAAATGAATTAATTAAGTCCAAATTTTGAAAAGATGAATAAACAGGTTTATATAAAAAAAATGCTATAAATATTCCGAAAGAGGCTATACTGACTGAAAAAAAGGCATCTTTACAAAATTCATACCAATCTATTGAATTATTTGAATTTTTATGTAAAAGATTTATAGACGGGGTTAACCATTTTCTTAATATATCCACGTCTTGATTTAAAGGAATTCCTAAGAATCCAACGAACAAAGTAAATATAATTAATATAAGTATTGGGAATAACATCGTATTATCCGATTCATAAGGATACAAAGAAGTCTTGGTATTGCCAAAATTCGGAATAGAAAGAAAGGGTGGGGTCATATTTCTTACATTCTCATCAATTTTATATACTCTATTTGAAAAAAAAGAAGGACGTCCATTCTTATTCATTTTTAATAAAGTTACCAAACAAAAGTTTTTGTTACTTATTTTTGAACCTTCTTTACCCCATAGCGACATTGAATATAAGGGGGTATTCCTTTTTCCACTGTAATTTTGAAAATGAACGTTTAAATGTCCTTCAAAAGTAAGTAAATAAATCCGACACATATAAAATGCCGTTAATCCCGCCGTAGACCAAGCTATTATTGCAAAAAAAGGTGAATACAACCAACTATCATTAAGAATTTCATCTTTGGACCAAAAACAAGCAAGGGGTGGAATACCGCAAAGAGAAAGTGTACCTAATAAAAAAGAATTTTTTGTAATTGGTACATGTTTTGTTAAACCTCCCATAAGCACCATATTCTGACTTTTTTTTGGACAATACCCAACAAGAGTTTCCATTGAATGAATAACGGATCCCGATCCTAAGAACAATAATGCTTTAGAATAAGCATGAGTAATCAAATGAAATAAAGCACTGCGATAAGACCCCATACCTAAAGCTAACATCATATAACCCAATTGAGACATTGTGGAATAGGCTAAACCCCTCTTAATATCTTTTTGAGCAAGAGCTAAAGTAGCTCCTAAAAAAACTGTTATTATCCCTATCAAAGAGATAAAATTCATTATGTGGGGTATGACTATGAAAAGAGGCATAAGTCGGGCTACAAGAAAAATGCCCGCTGCTACCATCGTAGCAGCATGTATAAGGGCCGAAATAGGAGTCGGCCCTTCCATCGCATCAGGTAACCATACATGAAGAGGAAATTGTGCAGATTTAGCAATCGCACCGGCAAATAAAAGAACAGCGCACAAGGTAACAAATAAAAAATCGACCTCATTATTAGAAATCAAGTTATTGAATATTTGGAATAAATCACGAAATTCGAAACTCCCCGTTACCCAATAAAACCCTAAAATGCCTAATAATAAACCAAAATCGCCAACACGATTAGTTACAAAGGCTTTTTGACAAGCCTTTGCTGCAACAGGTCGTGTGAACCAAAATCCTATTAATAGATACGAACACATTCCAACTAATTCCCAAAAAATATAAATTTGTATCAAATTTGAACTAGTAACTAATCCCAACATAGAAGTACTGAAAAAACTCATATAAGCAAAAAATCTCAAATACCCGTGATCATGAGACATATAATTATCACTATAAAAAAGAACCAAAATTCCAACAGTAGTGATTAGTATTGACATAATAGAAGTAAGTGGATCGATCAAGTATCCGAATTCTAACGAAAAATCATTATTAATAATCCAAGACCATACATATTGATAGACATAACTACTATTTATTTGCTGAATAGAAAGATTCATGGAAAAAATCATGACTATACTTAACAACAAAACGCTCTGAAAAGCCCACATACGGCGAAGACTTTTTGTTGCCGTCGGAAAAAGAAGAAGTCCCAACCCTATTAACATAGGAACTGGAAGTGGAAGAAAAGGTATTATCCACGCATATTGATATGTCTGTTCCATAAAAAAAGTTTTTTATTCTTAATTAATTGTTTCCGATTCACCGGATCTTACCTTTCGAAAAAGTCAATAAAAAATCAAGATATGCACTAAATGATTTAAGAAGTTTATATTAGTATTTATTTAATTATTCTGAGTCTTTTCAAAACCGTTCAAATATTCAAAAAAGAAGTTACAATTGGTCAAATGATATGACCAAGTGACATATAAAAAAACGAACACTTATAATAGGAAAATAAAAATATAATAATTTATCGTAATCAAAATTTATATTCATAGAGCAAGGATAAAAATTTAGCCTAAAAAGAGTAGATACGAATTATAAGATTAACTAAGGTCATCGGTCTAATGAAAAAAACTCTTGATTTTAGTTAGTTTATTTCAATTCATTAACTAATTTTCAATTAATTAACTAATTCATTATGGGATTGATTGTTTTCCATTTCAATCAAAACAATTTATTAGTAAATTAGTAAAGTTTAGAAAAATATGGAACTAAAATGAACTTTTTAGCGAGAAAGGATCAAAAATGACTGAGATCCTTTTTTATCAAACCACGTATCTTTTAACAGATTTATTACTAGTCTCATTCGAATTTTAAAATTGAATTTAGTTGTATTTTTTTCTAGTTTGACTATCAATTTATTAGTCAATAGTACAATCCTGGTATTTTATTACATGTAAAAAAAGTATAGAATGCCGAAAATAAAGGTCTTTTAGATTCTTTTTTTATTTTATTAAGTTTGATTTGATTTCTATGACATGCAGATTCTAAAGATATAACTTTGAGAGATAAACAACGCGAACTAATAGTTCCAAACCAAAAATTTTTGGTTTTACGGAATATTTTTTTATTTCGAGTCATTTTTGATCCAGTTTTCATGGATCTTTGACATATCTATATTTCTTTTTTATGAAGAGAATATTATATTATTTAGAGAAAAAATAGATAATGAATAAGAATAATAATAGAACAATAGATGTCTTTCACATCCAACTATCACAATGAGTAACTTCTTCATTTTTAAATGGCAGTTCCAAAAAAACGTACTTCGATATCAAAAAAGCGTATTCGTAAAAATATTTGGAAAATGAAAGGATATTGGGCGTCGTTAAAAGCTTTGTCATTAGGGAAATCTCTTTCTACCGGGAATTCAAAAAGTTTTTTTGTACGACAAACAAATAAGTCCTAAAATATTGGAATAATCGAAATGCATTTGATTCAAAAAATTGGATCAGTAATTTGTTAATATAAAATCAAAGTTCATATTAATATGAAATAGAATCTTAATGTTAAGTCTAAAAGAATAATTCTTCTCTTTTCTGAATTCTAAATCTAAATAAAAAAATAAATACAATTTTTCATTTTTTTTTTTTCACTAATATTTTGGTGGTGGGGAGTCTTTTTTTCCCCATCGACCTTTACAATTCCAATAAATAAAATTTTTTATCTTTTTCGGGAAGGGCAGATTGTTGAAACTAATGGATTCCATGTTAAAAACTAACTTCTTTTTTTATTACATTTACCATATGTAATGGATTTACCATATATCTCCAATTTTCAGATCATCAATAAAAGAATCAATAAAAGAACTTGATTGTTGAGATATTATTATATTATGTACAAGTGTCAATTTGCAGTACTCCAAATACAAAATAGTTTTAGATTCATTGATAAAATTTATTTTTTGTTTCAAATTTATGATTATTAAATCAGATAAACCAGAAATAATGACATGACAATAAGCGTAAAAAATGAAAAAAGTTTTTTTATTCTAGCGAGAGATTTCTATAGCTGCAAGAGTTCGATTTTAGAATCGCATAAACTACGTAAAAAGCCCTAAGATAATGGACTTAAAGGAAAATAAATGAAACTAATGAATCTTCAAATTGACTTTTGAACTCATTTTTTTTATCAATTTAATTTTTACTAAAAAAACATATTTGATTGAATTGACTTCGACTATTGAATATAAATAGGCTATTATGAATTCGAGCAAGCCGCTATGGTGAAATCGGTAGACACGCTGCTCTTAGGAAGCAGTGCTAGAGCATCTCGGTTCGAGTCCGAGTGGCGGCATGCCATCTTCTAAACGAGATCCAATAGATCCTATAATAAAAATAAATTAAATTCCCAATAATTAATATTAATATGGGGGATCCCCACCTTTTTTCTTTTTTA